CCGTAACCCAGCAAAGAAATTACATTAGGTATTGGCGACTTACCCATTCAGTGACTTTGGCACTGGACGTTCTCAAAATGGGTACTATAGGGTCGGGTGAATTAGAGAATAGACAGACGTCTGTTGGCATTCCAGCCTTCCTTCTCCTTTCAGGGCCTGGATCGTACCTCTCGGTCGTGAATATCTGAATAGGACGAACCCGCCTCCGTGGATATCTTTGCTTCGGAACAAAGCAATTAGAATTAGGCTCGGTCAACTGGAATGTGTATTATCCATACGGGAGATCTTCCAATTGAGGAGATCTATCGACCTGAGACGAAGAGAAAGGTCTATCTATCTTCTTTAGTTATTCAATGAAACCAATGATTCGTTATTGGAGCAGATAGCAACAACCATTTCAGCGGACATGCGTATTTTCCGATGGATTGACATGGTTTCATTAGTAGAAATTGTTTGATGTAGCGAGTAATAGGCTCTTTGTTCAAGAATTCTTGTTTAGTCAGTTCATATCATCCACACATAGTGATCTAAGATTTCAATTCTTCCATGTTTCAGCAGTAGCATATTGTTCCATGGAGCTAAGGCCAAAAAGATGGAAGAAACAAGTGTTTCCACGACTCTACCATCCGGCCAATTCTGTTCCACTTAATCCCCTTTTCATGGGCTTTACGGCTAAGGAATGGGGAATCTTTCTCCTGTTACATGAATCAAATGTTTCATTTCATCCGGGAAAAGCCATCTCTTTCTCAACAATGTCTTTGTCATTTGATCCAATAGCGTTCCATTAGATAGGAACAGATTTGATAAATACTGATAACTCTCGGATAGAGTATTAGAACGGAAAGATCCATTAGATAATGAACTATTGGTTCTAAACCATCTCTGGCGATGAATCAACAATTCAAAGTGCTTTTCTTGCGTATTCTTGATGAACCAGCGTTTATATATAGATGTAGGAGGATTTGTTTGGGAAGCAATAAGCCCCTTTGACATCTCTTCATCTGCAAAGAATTCTCGACGTGAAAACACAGAGACAGAGGGCTGATCTTTGAATAGGGAAAAGAATGGATCCGCAGGGTCCCAAATGAATTGGCTTGTTCGAAAAAAGCCTTGTTCTTTGGAAAATCTATCTCGTGTCTGGTACTGCATGGTTCCACTCTGCAAGAACTCCGAATCATTCTCTTGAAGCTCATCCTCTTTATGATAAATGATCCATTTACCCCGAAATGACCCAGTCCAATAGGGAAATCCCAATTCAGTGGGCCTTTCGATACAATCAAATAGATTGCCACAAGAGCGCCATATTCTAGGAGCCCAAACTATGTGATTGAATAAATCCTCCTCTATCTGTTGCGGATCGAGGGCCCCTTCCCCTTCTGCAAACTCCGATTCGTATTTTTCATATAGAAATCTCTGATCAACGATAGAACAAGATCCATTTTGCATCATATCTAACTGATTCCTTGGTTCGGACCGAAGAAGTAATGTCACTCGATTATTATCAAACTGACTGCAATATTTTTCTGTCCGTGAGGATCCCGCCAGAGCCAGAGCGCCTTCTACTTCTAATAGTAAGAATAGTAATAGGCCATGAACTAGATCAGAATCATTCTCAACGAATCCATAAGAAGTGATCCAATCTTTTTCATCGTGTCTGGATGAAGACCAAAGATCTTGAGCGACCGATCCGGCAGAACAACTCAAAAGATAAAGAAGTATCGTGAATTTCTTCATGCTCGTTCCAAGTTCGAAGTACCATTTGTACAAATAAGAATACCCTCCCTTACATGATTTCTTCTTCATATAGATAGATATAGGATCTATGGGGCAATTACTTAGAAGTACATTTTGTGTAACAGCCCTTCCTATCTGATAGAAAAGGATCCCATGATCCTGAACCGATCTTATCTGGGATCGAAAATCCCAAGTTTTTCTATGAAGAGCTGATCTAATTGTATTAGTTTCTATAATGGATTTCTTCTGTGTAATACTAATCGATAGGGCCTCATTGATAAGTGCTACAAGATCTCGCGCATTGGAACCCATGGTTATGGGCCCGAATCCGTTAGTATGGAACATCTTCTTTTCCAAGTGAAATCCCCTAGTATATGAAAGAATGAAAAAGTGCTTTCGTTGTTGTGGAAGAAGAAGCCTTCGTATCTTAATGCATGTATTTAATTTATTCGGAGCTATTAGAGCGGGATCCACTTTTTGGGGAATATGAGTCGAAGCAATAACAAGAATCTTTCCAGTGGAACATCTTTCACAATCCCTGGAGAGATAGTTCTCTAATAGACCGAGGGATAAGTAATTCGACTCATTCACATGCAGATCATGAATGTTTGGAATCCATATTATGCAAGGAGACATTGCTTTTGCTAATTCGAATTGAAGGGTGATATCAAATTGGTCTCTTTTCGGCGTCATATACATAGTTAGCACATTCGTCATAGTTAGCAGCTCCGTATCAATATCAAGATCAAGGTCATCATCACTATCA